CCCGAATTATAGAGCTATGACACAATCAAACCCGAACGAACAAAATGTTGAATTGAATCGTACCAGTCTCTACTGGGGGTTATTACTCATTTTTGTACTTGCTGTTTTATTTTCCAATTATTTCTTCAATTAGAAAAACGAAAGAAAAAAACATTAAATAATAATAATTCTAGGCATTCTCTTAGCCCATTCGGAAAGATCGCATCTCATAAAATTATCCATGACTGTTTATGTCTTTAGCATGACCACCTGATGAAATTGGAGGGAAGTGGAGTACATGGCCGATACTACTGGAAGGATTCCTCTTTGGATAATAGGTACTGTAACTGGTATTCTTGTGATCGGTTTAATAGGTATTTTTTTTTATGGTTCATATTCCGGATTAGGTTCATCCCTATAGTAATTGAATGAATTGAGTTGTAGACATGAAAGCGTAGGAACTCAACGGGACTCCCTTCTTTAGTTGTTTGATTCGAGGGGAAAGGACCCGTTGGGTTCTTAAGAATCAGAGTCTTTTTGGGGTCTAAATTACAAAGTCGATTTATTTTTCTGCTGTTTCAAAAAATTCCATTCTATTTTTTCTGATGATGCTTTTGTAAAATGAACTTCATTGATTGATTCAGAACACCTCTTATTAATCTTGATAGTATCTATGGGTCCTTTCCAAGTTAGGGAATCACTCAATTTACTTGATTCTATTTATTTTCGATTTTTATAGATTAGATATTGTCCAAATACTTTCTATACTTTGTACCGTACCCTATTTTTTTTACTATATTTATTTTATTTCAGTAGCTCAGAAAAATGGAAATTTTTGATTTTTAGAAGTTGATTGAATAAGTCCTATTTAATTAATACAAGAAAATTCCTTCTTTTTTTTGTTTGTCCACTACTTTCTTTTTATTAGACGTAATAAATTGAAAAAAAAAGTTCTGCTACATCTCGAAAACCAAAACCAAGACTAGGAATTTTTGCCGAAGAGGATCAAAAATCATTACTCTTTCGACACAAGAAAAGGAATTTTCTACACTCCTTTCTTGTGTCGAAGACTAGGAAAACGAATAATGCCTCCTGAAATTAGTCGATAAATCCGCGAGTCTAGAAATTCATTTCGGCTAATTGAACCTTCTCGAACTGTTTCTTTTTAAGAACCAAAAAGATTTGTGCCAAAATAACAGATCCCAAGAAGAACAAAAGACCTTGGACACGTAATGGATCTTGAAGTACTATTTCGGCATCTCCCTGTCCAAATCCACCCACATTAGGATTACTCGTTAATGGTTGATCAAATTTGATGGATTCACCCTCTGAAACAAGAAGTTCTGGTCCTGGAGGAATAATATCAACCACTTGACGTCCATCCGATGGATCTGTTATGGTTATTTCATATCCCCCTTTTTCTTTTCGTATGATTTTACTTACTATACCCGCTCCCGTAGCATTATAAACTGTATTGTTACTCTTGCTGCCGTCGGGATAAATCTGACCCCTTCCCCTATTTCCTCCTACGTATATAGGATATTTTAAGAAGTGAACCTCTTTCTTAGTAGCGGGGTCGGGGGAAAGGATAGGAAAGGTGATTTCACTATATTTCTGCCCAGGTACAGGCCCTATCACAAGAATATTTGTTTTATTGGGACGATAGCTCTGAAAAGATAAATTCCCTATCTTTTCTTTCATCTCGGGAGAAATACGATCGGAAGGGGCTAATTCAAACCCCTCCGGTAAAATAAGAACAGCCCCTACATTCAACCCCCCTTTTTTACCATTAGCAAGAACTTGTTTCACTTGCTTATCATAAGGGATTCGAACAACTGCTTCAAATACAGTATCAGGAAGTACCGCTTGTGGAACCTCAATATCCACGGGCTTATTAGCTAAATGGCAATTGGCACATACAATACGCCCAGTCGCTTCTCGTGGATTTTCATAACCTTGCTGCGCAAAAATGGGATATGCACTTGAAATGGATGAGCGAGTTATGATATATATCATGAGCGATACGGAAATAAATCGAGTAATCTGTTCCTTTATCCAAGAAAAAGTATTTCTAGTTTGCATGGCCTAATCATTGATCCGAAAATTTCTACAATAAATTGGGTAGGTCACTAGTATAGTTCCCTAGCCACGATTCTGCTATTTACTGAAAGCATTTTACTGGAATACTTTAGGATGAAAATCACCCGGATAGAATGTTTTTAATACTTATGTAGAACTACATAGTAAGAAACATTCTAAGTGGATTAGATTCATATTGGTGAATAATTTATCAATCATTCATTGAATGATAAATAACTACAAGTGACGGAGATACACGATTTAAATAACGGAAAATCCAATATTTAAAAATAGTATCGAGAATAACCGGAAAAGTGGAAACAAGACCCGATATAATTTGATCATTATGAACAAATCCAAAATCTTTGTAGACAGAACCAATCATTAGTTCCCAACCGTGTGGTGAATGAAATCCAATACATAAATCGGTTAATAAAAGAATCAAAAAAGCTTTTACGGTATCACTTAAATTATATATGAATTCCTGAGCCCAAGAGTTAAGAATAACAAGTTCTTCATTACCTAAAATAGAATAACCACTTAGAATAACAAAACAGATTAGATTTGTCGAAAAGTCTAAAATCGTATGGATACGATACTCATTGTGTATCTTGATTAATTGGATCGTTTCTTTGTGCATTTCTATAGGAAGCTTTTGTAGATATATCTCGGAGTATTCCTTAATCATTTCGTCCAAGACGAGGATTTCCTCTAATTCTAGAAACTTTTGTAGAATACTTTTTTCTTGAATATCATTCAAAAAAATTTCAGATCGACCAGTATTCGACCAATTAGTAATCCAAGATTCCATACTTTTAGTCAATGAAAGAGAAATCCACCAGGGCAAAAATAATATCGATGCAAGATACAAAAAGGGAGGGAATGCTTTCTTTTTCTTTTTTGCCATTTTTCACCTGTGAATTTTTAATTCACCCACTCCATTCGTCCACTCTATGTGATCGAATGTTTCTTTCAAACATGAGTTATAGACAAGGTATCAACTCTATGAATCCATTTTATTTGCGATTTTGTTTGAATCGAGAAAGAATACCGAAATAGATTAAGACTCTACTTCGAGTTTGACTGAAGAAATAATCAAAAATATTGTTTCCAGATATCTCAATTCATTAAATTCAAACAAGTGTCTCCTTTCAATCAATGACTGAAAGAAGTACCTTAAAGAATGAATATTCTTGAGATTTTGAGACGAAAGAATTACTTTTCAATCAAAATCGCAAATATTTGGAAAAAATTCCAACAGTTACCCATAGCCAATAATAGAATAATTGGGCGAAGATAAAAAAATGAGCGACAAAACAAGAAAAAAATGGGACCAGTTATCATTTGATAAAAAGGAAATAATTTACAAGATTTATTTGCATCTAAAATATCACTTTCAATAAACATTGGAAAAAAAGAGAAATCTCTTTCTTTCGAAACTTAAGTTATGTTATAGAAAAACAGGATTCTTTCATCTTTCCCTTCTGCTGAGAAAGCATTCCTCATTTCCTTTTCTTAAAAAACTTCAATTGGTACGCGCAAGAAATAGGCCAATTCTGCGGCTTTTTTTTCCATTTCTCGTGGAGTCAAATTCTCATCAGTACGGGTCAACGGAATAGCCCCCCGGCCTCTGATGTCCATATAAAGGACACGACGAGCATAAATCCCTTCTTTAACTTCTATTCTAACGGATTGAATATCTTTTATACGGAATCGAAGGAATATGCGACGATTTTTTCCAGGAAATCCCCAACGAAAAATACACACCATTCCTTCCTTTCTATCAAAAAGATCATAACCACTACCTACATTCCAGGAAATTGTACACCACAAATAGGAACTAATAAATAGACCCGCGATACCGTAGAAAGACATTACGATACCTTGTGGAAAAAAAATGATTTGCTGAGACGGAACAAAAGATATCAAATTTCTACCAAGATAACTGGAAGTTCCAACTAATAAGAATCCTAGTGAACCTAAAAAAACGATAAGGGCCCAGCAAAAATTACTTAGTTTTCGAGATCCCGTTATAAGTTCTATCCATATATGTTCTGATCGCCAACTCATACTTGATCCGATTGCGTTTTTTTGGAATTGAGAGAATACCCCAAATTATTTTTGACTGTAGTTTTTTTTTTGTTTCCGAAGGAACTCTCATCAACTAGCACTAGTTTGATGTGAACTAGCACTAGTTTGATGTGAACCTTTAGGAGTAATTCATCAAATTGGTTAGATCTAAAATAATAACATACTCTTCATATGGTCCCAATATCCATATTGATATACATATAGCTTCACCAACTTTACATTTTAGGCCTCCAGTGATCCTGATCTATTTGAAACTAGCTAGAATTCATTTACCCATAGATCGTTTTCTGTAAGCATAAGAGCTTTTTCCTGTATGTTCGGCGGAAATCCACATGTTATACCATATTTCCCGAAATAAATATCGGTGTTATGCTACAAGTCTAAGTTTCAAAAAAAAAAAGGATAAGAGAAAATTGGATCCCCTCAGATCTAAACAATCTTGTTTTTTTGAACATGAAGAAATAAAGAAGCCATTGCAATTGCCGGAAATACTAGGCCTACTAAAGGCACAAAAATAGAGGGAAAATTGAAAGTTGTCATACAAAGGGTACCTCGATTTACTATATTGTACCTGTTTATTTTTTTTTAATATCATATTTTATACTAATACTAATTATAATTAAGAATTGTAATTATTATGAATTTGTAGTTATTAGTTATTATTAATTAATTCAAGTAATTGAATTAATTCTTTTCTTAATAGAGATCGAAGTATCTATATATCTAAGTGAGTATATAGAATAAGTCCAAGCAGTGTAGAACTAAAAAAATCGACTTATTCATCTTTTTACATGAAAGATACGTATGATAATCAATTTTTTGATTTTTTTCTTCATTTCTTTGTGTTTTATTCTGGTCTTCTAATTTAATAAACAAAGATTTTCTTACAAATTATAGAAAGATTCGTTAGAATGCGACACAAGGGGGATTTTTAGTGAAAATGGGATTTTGTTAATTAGTAATGGGAAATCTAGCTAAAAAAAGAGTTATCCGCTACTTTTGATTCTTTCTAGAATTAGATCTTAGGTCACCAAAGAAAACTCCATTCTTATTTTTTTTTTTTTTTGAGTCTGATAAGCTAACTACTTGTTAGCTACAAATCGAAAAATTGAACTTAGTGCGCTCTACTTGTTGATTGAATTGGAATTCAAAGGAAAAAAAGCGTGTAGATTAAATAACTCACTTAGAACACCTTTTAAAAGATTACGCGGTACGATTAGGTCGAATAAGCCCTTCTGGAATAAATATTCAGCTGCTTGTACATCTTCGGGTAATGCTTTATTCAATGTTTGTTCAATTACTCTTTTACCCGCAAATGCAACGTAGGAGTTGGGTTCGGCAATAATGAGATCTCCCAACATACCAAAACTAGCTGTTACCCCACCAGTAGTAGGAGATGTAAGGATTGATACATACAATAACTTTTTATTTGATTGATAATCATATAAGGCAGACGATATTTTAGCCATTTGCATCAAGCTGAAAGTTCCTTCTTGCATGCGCGCCCCCCCCGAAGCGCACACTATAATAAGAGGTAGAAATTCATTGGCAGCGTACTCAACCAAACGGGTTATTTTCTCGCCGACTACACATCCCATACTACCCCCCAGAAAATGAAAATCCATAACCCCAATGGCTACGGGAATACCATTTATTTGACCTATGCCTGTTTGAATAGCCTCGGTTAATCCTGTCTTTCTTTGAGCCGAATCAATAATTTTTTTATAATTATACTTATAAACCCGCCCCTTCGAATGAAATCGAAGGGGATCCGAAGAGACCATGTCTTCATTCATAGGATCCCAAGTACCGGGGTCAATCGAAGTTTCGATTCTGTCTGAACTACGCATTTTCAAATGATATCCACAGTGATTACAAACAAACATGTTTGAAATCAAAACTCTCTTATAAATTAATTCATAACAATTTTCGCATTGCCGCCACAACCTCCTGTATCTTGTTGGAATTATATCGAGATCATTAGACCTTTCTCTTAGAGTTAAATCACTACTCCTCGCGCGGGTTCGTATCTTGGATCTCCCTCTTTCACTACTAGTTCTACGTTTATCAAAAACGCACCTAGAAATGTAACTGTCACTACTATCACTTACACTGGACGTATCAATACAGATTTGAGACTGAAGATAACCATCAATGCAACTATTAAGGTGATTATTCCAACTAGATTGAGTATCAGGCATGGAACGAGAATCTTCACTAGTAGATCCATTATTCATATAACCATACTTGGTATACCTATAAAAAAACCTTTCTAGTTCATTCAGAAAAGAATGATTGTTATCAATCTCAAAAATACGATTTTTGATATCAAAATAGATAGAATAACTATTTCCATTTCTATCCCTAACTAAAAAAGTATCATCAGAGATGAAATTCGGAATGTTTTTAACGCGAAAAAAATGATCGACATTATTGTAACTAGACTTGTTATAATCCCTCCAACTAGGAATGTTTTGAGCCCTATCTTTTCTCTTCAGATGTTCGTTTTGACTAGTATTTTGAATAGGACCAAGATTTTCCGTTGATTTCCTTATCCCATACCTGCGTCCTACCTCCTTCTTAAACACCATCGAATTAAACCAACACCTTTCCATAGAGTTTTCTTGCCCCCTATTTGCATAAAAATACAATAGATGAATAGTCATTCGATCCACAATTCTTTATTTTTATTTGAATATCTTATTTCTTATCAGACTAAACATAGAAATTGAATCATAACTAATAAGAAGTTTGAATAAAAAGTTTGAAAAAGTATTCTATTTTGTGGGAATCCGAGGGTAAGACTTCACTATATATGAATATGAATAGGATGGAATCCCCTTTTGTTCTAAATAGAACGAGTTTTTCCTATGTCTTCCCATCAAACAAAAAAAAAGAAATATTTGTTCTCTCCTAGAGACAGTTTTTTCGTAAAATCTCGTCTAATAACTAATTCTAACTAATAAATTAAGGTTATATTCCAACATGGAACGAAAAAAAAAAAGACAACATCAACATACAGGATGGGTCGAAAGATTTGTGAGATTTCGCTTGATTCAAAGAAATTACAGGATATATAAAGAATATACCAATCCTAAAGATCCAGAGGTTTAATTGTGGATCCAAGACAACACTAGAAACATTTGAGTCTTAGATTTTCTATTTCAAATCTTGTCTATCTAGAAAGATATTTATCCAAAATATATCCAATATAATCTTTGGATTCGGCTCAATCCTTTTAGTAAAAGATTGGGCCGAGTTTAATTGGACTTCAATTAAGAGAACGGAAGGTAATTACGTGTTATCTTACTTATTATGATCCTTTTTCTTCATCCAAAGTATCCACTGGCT